AAGCAACTGTAATTTACCCTTTGAAATATGTATTCAAATATGTATGAAGTAGTAATATTTTTTTTACTGGCGGAGACACGAACAAATAAATAAAGTAAGAGGAAACGAAATGGAATTCGTTTCTTTTGTATACTTTGAATATACAATACCCATCGTTTCTTTTGCCTGTTTTATATACATAAAATAGAATTACTAAGCTAAGGGATATAGCTCCGACACTTAGATGGATAAGATAAGTATGTATCATGGGCTAGAACTAGAATACTGAATATGTATGTCGACCCATATCAATTAATTTGTAGAATATATACTCATACAAATTACTCATGTGCCAGGAACCAGATTTGAACTGGTGACACGAGGATTTTCAGTCCTCTGCTCTACCAGCTGAGCTATCCCGACCATTCATGACGCATCATCCTCATTTTATTTTAATATAGGACTTGGGTCTATGTCAATTAAAAAAAAAAACGAAAAGATATTACAAAGTATTATCCCGGCCCCGGTAGAATTTCTTGTATCTTTAAAAAGAAAACTTTGTAAGTTTCAATACAGTACAAATAATACAAATAATGACATGGATTAGTAATTGTAATACATTATTCAAAGATGCTCATTTGCATTTGGACATGTATCATATATATCAATATCACACACAAGGCTTATGATGTGATAAGAAAAAAATTTCCGCACCGATCGGTTTGTGAAATAATAAAGTGAGAATGATTGAGAACCGTAACCAATTTTGAGTCACGAACAAAATCAGAAGATAAATAATTGGGGCGGCAACCTGGTTTTTGGGGATAGAGGGACTTGAACCCTCACGATTTCTAAAGTCGACGGATTTTCCTCTTACTATAAATTTCATTGTTGTCGATATTGACATGTAGAATGGGACTCTATCTTTATTCTTATCCGATTCCGATTAATCAATTCTGAAAAATAAAAATATTTATCAGACTATGATGGAGTGAATGATTTGATCAATGAATATTTAATTCTTTTTTCAATTTTGATTTTGAATCGATTCAAAAAAATTCTTTTATTTTTCATATAAATAGATATAAAAAAATTATAGAACCGGTTGGAGTCGTCATTAATTATTTTGAATAATTTGGCGATACTATTTAAGTAAGTAGACATATGTCTATAGGTTTATCTTTCATCCTTTCGGAAGTTTTGATGGAAGGATTCCTTTACGAACAAAGTGCAGCCAACTCCATCTTTTAGAACAGCTTCCATTGAGTCTCTGCACCTATCCTTTATTTATTCTCGCTTTGTGAAATCCTTGTTTGTTTTCATAAAACGGGATTTGGCTCAGGATTGCCCATTTTTAATTCCAGGGTTTCTCTGAATTTGAAAGTTATCACTTGGTAGGTTTCCATACCAAGGCTCAATCCAATTAAGTCCGTAGCGTCTACCAATTTCGCCATATCCCCCTTTGTGATGTGATCCTAATCTCATTATGATGCCGTTTACCCTTTATTTTTTAATTTTCGTTTATATTATGTTGGAACCATTGAATTCATTAGATATCGATTCCTGTATTGAAAAGCGTTTTCTCCGATTTGATTTCGTATCTATCTTCTTTCATCTCTATTGGAGACTATACTTGGTCCAACCAGAAATTCAATTTCAATATAGATACCACACAACATATATATTATATATATAATATATATATACATGTCCCTATTTCTTTCATTTTCTATCATTTTTAGTGTGCACTTGTGAATACTTTAACGGTCGATTCTTTTTTTTTTTTCGTCTTAGGTTTCGCCTTTCCGAATGAAACCCTCGGAATGTTTCATTATGACCTGGATTGCACTTTTCTCTTCTTATCCTTTAATTTCGAATTATTTATTACTGAATATTAATGAAATTATTTCAAATTATATAAATTCTCTGTTTTTGCTTTCAAATATTTTCAAATATATTATATATAATATTATATATAATAATTAATTGTATATTTATAATATATTATTATATTCTAATATATTATAAATATACAATAAGATTGTAACTTATATACTAGATTATATAGATATACTAGATTATATAGATTATATTCCTAACTTTAGGTACAAAATTCTATTTCAAATTCTCAATCTAAATAAATATATAGAAATAAAAAATTATGTACTAAAATAGTTTATTTAGAATTTCTATAGTTTTCTTTTTATTTCTAGTAAAATATAAAATAGAAAAAAAATCTTAGTCTCTAATTAAACAAATTAAGATATTTATTATTGATAAACGTATATTTGAGAAATAGATCTAAATTAATATATCAAAATGAAATGTTTTTGAAAATTAGATTTTCCATTCTTATTCGTGTCTACAGTTTTGTTTCTACAGTTGAATTTTTCTACATTATATATATCATATTTATTATGAAATAACTAAGAATAAACAGTTAAGATCTCAGTAGCAGCAGTTTACTAAATTAGTATACGTGTACAATTTATATTATGTAAGCCCGCTTAGCTCAGAGGTT